GACGTAAAACTGTTATTTGGAAACTCTTTCAAGCAAGCGCGCATTCCCCCCTTTTTTTGGACAAAATTGACAAACCCTCTTTCTTTTCTTTTGATATTTTCGAGCCAATGAGAATTTTATTTCTTTTTAAGAATTGGATGTGGAAAAATACAGAATTGAAAATTTCGGATTATACAGAAGAAAAGACAAAAGAAGAAAAGACAAAAGAAAGTAAGACAAAAGAGGAAGAAAAACGTATAGAAATAGCCGAAGCCTGGGATAGCATTATATATGCTCAAGCAATAAGAGGTTTTTTATTAATAATCCAATCGATTATTAGAAAATATATTCTCTTACCTTCATTGATACTCACTAAAAATATCGTTCGTATACTATTATTTCAAATTCCCGAATGGTCAGAGGATTTAAAGGATTGGAATAGAGAAATGTATATTAAATGCACTTATAATGGTGTTCAATTATCCGAAACAGAATTTCCGAAAAACTGGCTAACCGAGGGTATTCAAATAAAGATCCTTTTTCCTTTTCGTCTGAAACCTTGGCACAGATCTAAGCTACGATCCCCTCAAAAGGATACAATTAAAAAAAAAAAAGTGAAAAAAATGAATTTTTGCTTTTTAACAGTTTTCGGAATGGAAGTAAAATTGCCCTTTTCTTCTTCTCCCCTAAACCTACTTTCTTTTTTTGATCCCATTTTTAAAGAACTTAAAAAAAAAATGAAAAATTGGAAAAAGAAATTCTTTCTAGTTCAAAAAGTTTTAAACGAAAGAATCCAATTTTTTCTAAATGTCTCAAAAGAAAGAACACAATGGATCATCAAAAGTATTCTCAAAAGGATTCTATTTCTAAAAGAAAAAATAAAAAAACTATCACTATTCCATTTTTTATTTATATTTAGATTGAGAAAAATATATAAATTCAATGAAATTCAAAAAGATTCAACAATCAGTAACAGTAATCCAATGATTTATGAATCAGCCATTCCAATTCAATCTATTAATCCAATTCAATCTATTAATTGGACAAATTGTTCATTGACAGAAAAAAAAATAAAAGATCTGAATGATAGAACAAAGACAATCATAAAACAAATAGAAAAATTTACAAAAGAGAAGAAAAGGGGGTTTCTAATTTCAGAGAGAAATATTTGTTCTAAGAAAACTACTTATGATGATAAAAGATTTGAATTAGAAAAAAATATTTGGCAGATATTACAAAGAAGAAATGTTCGATTAGCCCGTAAATCACATTATTATTTAAAATTTTTCATAGAAAGGGTATACATAGATATCTTTCTATGTATCATTAATATTCCTAGGATCAATGTACAACTTTTTCTTGAATCAACAAAAAAAATTCTTAATAAATCCATTTCCAATAATAAAGCAAATGAAGAAAGAGTTGATAAAAAAAATAAGAGTCTAACTCACTTTATTTCTACGATAAAAAACTCAATTTGTAATATTAGTAATATGACTTCACAGAATTTTTGTGACGTATCCTCTTTGTCACAAGCATATGTATTTTACAAATTATCACAAACTCAAGTTATTAACTTATATAAGTATAAATTAAGATCTGTTTTTGAATATCATGGAACACCCCTTTTTCTTAAGAATGAAATAAAGGATTTTTTTTTTGGAATACAAGGAATATCTCATTCCAAATTAAAACATCAGAATCCTACCAATTCTGTAATGAATCAATGGACAAATTGGTTAAAGGGTCATTATCAATACGATTTATCGCAAAGTGGATGGTCTAGATTAGTCCCACAAAAATGGCGAAATAGAATGAATGAAAGTCGTGTGGCTCAAAATAAAGATTTAACAAAATGTCATTCATATGAAAAAAAGAGATTAATTCTTTACAAAAAACAAGAAGTAGACTCATTAATAAATACAAAAAAAATGAAAAAACAATATGGGTATGATCTTTTATCATATAAATCTATTAATTATGCAGATAAGAAGGACTCATATATTTATGGATATAGATGGCTATTCCAAGCAAATAATAACCAAGCGATTTCTTATAATTCCAACACGCGTAAAAAAAAATTATTTGATATGACGGATGATATTCCTATCAAGAATTATATAGTAGAAGATTCTATTCTAGATATGGAAAAAAATCTGGATAGAAAGTATTTTGATTGGAGAATTCTGAATTTTTGTCTAAGAAATAAAGTGGATTTGGGGTCTCGGATCGATACCGATTATTATTTTACACTTCATCAAGAAATCAACCCATCCAATCAAAAAAAAATCTTTTTTGATTGGATGGGAATGAATGTAGAAATACTAAATCGTTCCATAGCGAATCGGGAATTTTTTTTCTTCTCTAAAATTTTTCGATTTTATAATGCCTATACAAGTAATCCATGGATCATACCAATAAAATTACTTTTTTTCAATTTTAATGTAAATAAAAATAAAAATGTTAGTGAAAATAAAAACATCACTGAAAAGAAAAAAATAGATATTTTTAGACCATCGACAAATAACAAATCTCTTGAATTAGAGTTAAAGGCTCAAAATCAAGAAACAACAGAATACGCGGGTCGAGTAAATCTTGAAGCATCTTTCTCAAAGAAAGAAAAAGATGTTGAAGAAAATTATACAGGATCGGGCATGAAAAAGGGTGTAAAAAAAAAAAAATACAAGAACAACATCGAAGCAGAACTTAATTGCTTCCTAAGAAGATATTTGCTTTTTCAATTGAACTCGCGTGATTGCTTAAATGAAAGAATAATGAATAATATCAACGTATATTGTCTCCTGCTTAGACTGATAAATCTAAAAGAAATTGCTATAGCCTCTATTCAAAGAGGAGAACTAAGTCTAGATATTATGAAAATTCAGAATCAGAAGGATTTCACTCTTACAGAATTGAATAAAAATACAGAATTAATGAAATTAATGAAAAAGGGAATATTGAGTATTGAACCAATTCGTCTGTCTAGAAAAAACCATGAACAATCTCTTATGTATCAAACCATAGGCCTTTCGTTGATTCATAAGAGAAAGCACCAAATTAATCAAAGATACCGAGAAAAAAGCTATGTTGATAAGAAGAATTTTGATAAATCCATTACAAGAACAAGAGATCAAAAGCTGACTGAAAATAAAGAAAAAAATCATTATGATTTACTTGTTCCTGAAAATATTTTATCCGCTAGACGTCGTAGACAATTGAGAATTCTAATTTGTTTCAATCCTAGAAATAGAAATAATATGAATAGAAATACGGCATTTTACAATGAGAATAAAGTGAATAATTGCTATCAAGTTTTGGCTACAAGTAAAGATCTTGATAGAGATAAAAAAAAACGAATTAATTTAAAGTTATTTCTTTGGCCAAATTATCGATTAGAAGATTTAGCTTGTATGAATCGCTATTGGTTTGATACCAATAATGGCAGCCGTTTCAGTATGGTAAGGATACATATGTATCCGCCATTGAAAGTTCATTAATCTACATTTTTCTTTTTTCTATTTCCCATAACATATCTGGTATGCAAAGACAAATAGATGCATACACGCATTGTCTTACCTTCTATTCTGAGGCATGATACTAATTCAATGATATATCCATATCCATAAGATTTATAATTGAATCCACAAAATCTTCTTATTTGAAGTCTACAATTTTTCGTTTGTGAATACAAAAAATACTATATTTTTGTATTCACAAACGAAAAATTAGGAATTCTTAATAAAATTAAGATTATTGTATATACCAAATTGAAAATGAGTGTCATTATTATTACTGATCAATAAAAATATCTAGAATCTATAAAAAGGGGGGGGAAAGAGAAGCTTTCATTTTATGGTAAAAAATGCATTTATACCAGTTATTTCACAAGAAAAAAAAAAAGAAAACCGGGGGTCGATTGAATTTCAAGTATTCAATTTCACCAATAAGATACGAAGACTTACTTCACATTTGGAATTGCACAGAAAAGACTATTTATCTCAAAGGGGTTTACGTAAAATTCTGGGAAAACGGCAACGACTCCTGTCTTATTTGTCAAAAAAAAATGTAATACGTTATAAAAAATTAATAAATCAGTTGGATATTCGGGAGTCACAAACTCATTAATTTGAAGAGTCATTTTGAATTATTCGATTTATTAGATCTTGAATTTTGATGAACTAATTTTGATTTTAAGCAATTCATGGAAGAATGAATCGAGGAAAAACCTATGAATGCCCCAGCTACAAGAAAAGACCTCATGATAGTCAATATGGGTCCTCACCACCCATCAATGCATGGTGTTCTTCGACTCATTGTTACTCTAGATGGTGAGGATGTTATTGATTGTGAACCAATATTGGGTTATTTACATAGAGGGATGGAAAAAATTGCGGAAAACCGAACAATCGTACAATATTTGCCTTATGTAACACGTTGGGATTATTTAGCTACTATGTTCACAGAAGCAATAACCGTAAATGGACCGGAACAGTTAGGAAATATTCAAGTACCTAAAAGAGCCAGCTATATTCGAGTAATTATGTTGGAGTTGAGTCGTATAGCTTCTCACCTACTATGGCTGGGACCTTTTATGGCAGATATTGGTGCACAAACGCCTTTCTTTTATATTTTCAGAGAAAGAGAATTAATCTATGATCTATTCGAAGCTGCGACAGGTATGAGAATGATGCATAATTATTTTCGTATCGGAGGGGTAGCGGCTGATCTACCTCATGGTTGGATAGATAAATGTTTGGATTTCTGCGATTATTTTTTAACAGGAGTTGTTGAATATCAAAAACTTATTACGCGAAATCCCATTTTTTTAGAACGGGTTGAGGGAGTAGGCATTGTTGGTGGAGAGGAAGTAATAAATTGGGGTTTATCAGGACCAATGCTTCGGGCTTCCGGAATACAATGGGATCTACGTAAGGTTGATCATTATGAGTGTTACGAGGAATTTGATTGGGAAGTTCAATGGCAAAAAGAAGGAGATTCATTAGCTCGTTATTTAGTACGAATTGGTGAAATGGTGGAATCCATAAAAATTATTCAACAGGCTCTGGAAGGAATTCCAGGAGGACCATATGAGAATTTAGAAATCCGCTCCTTTGATCGAGAAAAGGATCCAGAATGGAATGATTTTGAATATCGATTCATTAGTAAAAAGCCGTCTCCCACTTTTGAATTACCGAAACAAGAACTTTATGTGAGAGTTGAAGCCCCAAAGGGAGAATTAGGAATTTTTCTAATAGGGGATCAGAATGGTTTTCCTTGGAGATGGAAAATTCGTCCCCCCGGTTTTATCAATTTGCAAATTCTTCCTCAGTTAGTTAAAAGAATGAAATTGGCTGATATTATGACAATACTAGGTAGCATAGATATCATTATGGGAGAAGTTGATCGTTGAAATGATAATTGATACAACAGAAGTACAAGATATCAATTCTTTTTCCAGATTGGAATCTTTAAAAGAGGTCTATGGAATTATATGGATACTTATCCCTATTTTGACTCTTGTATTGGGAATCACAATAGGTGTACTAGTGATTGTATGGTTAGAAAGAGAAATATCCGCAGGGATACAACAGCGTATTGGACCTGAATACGCCGGTCCCTTGGGAGTTCTTCAAGCTCTAGCAGATGGAACAAAATTACTTTTCAAAGAGAATCTTATTCCATCTAGGGGAAATATTCGTTTATTCAGTATTGGGCCTTCCATATCAGTCATATCAATTCTAGTAAGCTATTCAGTAATTCCTTTTGGCTATAACTTTGTTTTAGCTGATCTCAATATCGGTGTTTTTTTATGGATTGCTATTTCGAGTATTGCTCCCATTGGACTTCTTATGTCAGGATATGGGTCAAATAATAAATATTCCTTTTTGGGTGGTCTACGGGCTGCTGCTCAATCGATTAGTTATGAAATACCATTAACTCTATGTGTGTTATCAATATCTCTACGTGTGATTCGTTGAGACAGAAACTTTTCCATGCTCTTTTCTTTTCGTCTTTATTTCTTTTCTTCTTTAGAGGAAAGGGGTAGACAAAATTGAATAGATATCCTGATTTTGATTATTTTTATTCAGAATTCGGATTGATGAACTAAATCAGATAGTTATATGAGTGAAATAAAACAGCTTCTATTTATTCATTTACATTTATAAAATGAATTTCGAATGAAATAGATATATTTACTATCTAATAGAATAATATATAATTTAAATAGAATTTTAAATAGAAATATAATTTAATTAATATTAATATAAAATATACATATATAATATTAATATAAAAATATATAATATTAATATAAAATATACATATAGAATATATAGAATTATAGAATTAATTATAAAATTAATATACTATGATATGATTTGAATTTCATTTGAATCTGCAGTAAAAATATTGAGTCTCATTTTCTATGTATAAGAATTAAGTATTAAGTGGAAAAAAAATTATAAGCGGAAGAAAGCGTTTACCCCAAAATTGGTTGATTAGTCATCCTGTCTTGAAGCGGGCCCAAAAGACCAATCTTATTGAGTTTTCACTACCGTTTGTATGAATTACCATACATGGATTACCATAAAGGGGGATTGATAAAAAATGAGTGGATGGTTAGAAACACCAAGATACACAAAGGATTAGTAATGAAGATTATGTAAATTCTCCAAAAAAGCATTTCTGCATAATATAAAAAGAATACTAATTGGGGCTTTAAGTTGGTAGAAATAATCAAGCAGTACTCCCCACAATTCCGATCCAGAGTATGCTCCTATCCACTGATTAAATAAATGACTATCAAAAACGAAAAAATCCTTTAATTTTTTTAAGTCCCCTTTTGTTTTGCACATAAAAAAAAAGAAGAATAGGAACGAAAAAACAAAGAAAGAATAATATAATACAATTAAAAAAAAAAGAGGGATCCCTTTTGATTCTTTCTTATATCCATATTCACGGAGATACAATTTATGTCATAATTCATAAACTAGTGTCTAATTTTTTTACGTAATCGAAAACTATGGGTTATTGATAATTCTAAAGGAGTATTTTATTGAAGAATTCAATTATTACTCAACAAATTCAAATTTTTAAGGGATGAGATCAATTCAGAAGTACTTTTTGTATTTATTATTATAATTATAACAGACAGAATTCAATTGGTCTAATTCAGGACCGTTCAATAGATTGGAATCCTATCTATCCTAGGGATATATCAAGATAAATACCCGGCCCGGTCCTTAGATTTATTTATGGCCTTCGAGGAGCCGTATGAGGTGAAAATCTCATGTACGGTTCTGTAATAGCGATGGGAACAGTAATGTTATCACCGACTAGGATTATCTAACAGTTTAAGTACAGTTGATATAGTTGACGCGCAATCAAAATACGGTTTTTGGGGATGGAATTTGTGGCGTCAACCTATAGGTTTTATCGTTTTTCTAATTTCTTCCCTAGCGGAATGTGAAAGATTACCTTTTGATTTACCAGAAGCAGAAGAAGAATTAGTAGCAGGTTATCAAACCGAATATTCGGGTATAAAATTTGGTTTATTTTACGTTGCTTCCTATTTAAACTTATTAGTTTCTTCATTATTTGTAACAGTTCTTTACTTGGGCGGCTGGAATATCTCTATTCCGTACATATTCATTTCTGAACTTTTTGAAATAAATAAAACATGTGGAGTTTTTGGAACTACAATTGGTATCTTTATTACATTAGCTAAAACTTATTTGTTCTTGTTCGTTTCTATCACAACAAGATGGACTTTGCCTAGGCTAAGAATGGATCAATTATTAAATCTTGGATGGAAATTTCTTTTACCTATTTCTCTCGGTAATCTATTATTAACAACTTCGTTTCGACTGTTTTCACTGTAAAAGATTGATATTCTATATTCATAACTTGTCTCAAACAAGAGAAAGAAACAAAACAAAAATATTCATAGATATTCACGATATGTTCCTTATGGTAACTGGGTTCATGAATTATGGTCAACAAACAGTACGAGCTGCAAGGTACATTGGTCAAAGTTTCATGATTACCTTATCCCACGCAAATCGTTTACCTGTAACTATTCAATATCCTTATGAAAAATTAATCACATCGGAACGTTTCCGCGGTCGAATCCATTTTGAATTTGATAAATGCATTGCTTGTGAAGTATGTGTTCGTGTATGTCCTATAGATCTACCCGTTGTTGATTGGAAACTGGAAACTGATATTCGAAAGAAACGGTTGTTTAATTACAGTATTGATTTTGGGATCTGTATATTTTGTGGTAACTGTGTTGAATATTGTCCAACAAATTGTTTATCAATGACTGAAGAATATGAACTTTCGACTTATGATCGTCACGAATTGAATTATAATCAAATTGCCTTGGGCCGTTTACCAATATCAATAATTGACGATTATACAATTCGAACAATTCAATTCAAATAATTTTTTTTTATATTTTATATAGAAATATATAAATAAATATAGAAATAGAAATTTCTAAAAATTCTATATTTCTAATTTATATCAATTTTCTACTCCATCCGACTAGTTAATATTTATATTAATATTATAATATTTTATATATTCTATTTTTTATATATTCTATTAAATTTATATATTCTATTAAATATTAAAAGATAAAAGATAGATTATTTATATAGAATTAATTCTATTTATTTAATAAAATAAATAGAATATAAATAGAATAATAGAATATAAATAGAATATAAATAGAATTATATTATATAAATATAAATATATTATATAAATATCTAGTACAGTTTAATATAGTTTCGAACTACTCTTTCGTATAAAGTTAGTATAAAGAATGAGATTTGTCCTATAACTGTATCTATATCAATTCACACTCCTTAGGATTTAATTCAATTAGAAATAGAAATTTTGTATATCAAATTTTTTCCTGGTCGTATCAATAAGGTCATGAAATTTCGATTTATTTATCTTTTATTTTACATCTAATGGATTTACCTGAACCGATACATGATTTTCTGTTAATCTTTCTGGGATCGGGTCTTGTATTAGGAAGTCTAGGAGTAGTATTACTTACCAATCCAATTTTTTCTGCCTTTTCGTTGGGACTGGTTCTTGTTTGTATATCTTTATTCTATATTTTATCAAACTCCCATTTTGTAGCTGCAGCACAGCTACTTATTTACGTAGGAGCTATAAATGTTTTAATCATATTTGCTGTGATGTTCATAAATGGTTCAGAATATTACCAAGATTTTCATCTTTGGACCGTTGGGGATGGAGTTACTTTGATGGTTTGTACAAGTATTTTTGTTTCACTAATAACTACTATTCCAGATACATCATGGTACGGGATTATTTGGACTACAAGATCAAATCAGATTATAGAGCAAGATTTGATAAATAATGGTCAACAAATTGGAATTCATTTATCAACAGATTTTTTTCTTCCATTTGAACTCATTTCAATAATTCTTTTAGCTGCTTTGATAGGTGCAATTGTCGTGGCTCGCCAGTAAGAATAGAACTTAGTAACATCAATTTAAATTCCATTTTTGTTCTATTTTATCTCCATTTCCTTTGAATTTTATATGTGAATGGGAAAGTGAAAGATTGTTTATGTTTAAAATAATTTTTTTATTCGATTTATTACCAATATATTCTTTTGGTCTGTATTCCGTACTTGTTATATTCTCTAGTCAATCGAATCCGTTGAATTGTTGTTCATATTGAAATGAATCGAAATGGATAAGGAGTTGGTCAATGATGCTCGAACATGTACTTGTTTTGAGTGCTTATTTATTTTCTATCGGTATCTATGGATTGATCACGAGCCGAAATATGGTTCGAGCCCTTATGTGTCTTGAACTTATACTGAATGCGGTTAATATAAATTTCGTAACTTTTTCGGATTTTTTTGATAGTCGCCAATTAAAAGGAAATATTTTTTCAATTTTTGTTATAGCTATCGCAGCCGCTGAAGCAGCTATTGGACCGGCTATTGTTTCATCAATCTATCGTAACA